TGTATCAAGAACTATGTACAAAAAAAAAGGAAAATATCCTCAGGTTTCGAAGGAATTGCACGTATAACAATTAAAAAAAAAATCGATTTGATCCAAGTCATAATCTATATTGGATTCCCAAATTTATTAATAGAGGGGCAAACACGAGGAATCGAAGAATTACAGATGAATGTACAAAAGGAGTTTCATTCTGTAAACCGGAGACTCAACATTGCTATCACAAGAGTTGAAAAACCTTATGGACAACCTAATATTCTTGCAGAATATATAGCTTTACAATTAAAAAATAGAGTTTCGTTTCGAAAAGCAATGAAAAAAGCTATTGAATTAACTGAACAAACAGATACAAAAGGAATTCAAGTGCAAATAGCAGGCCGTATCGACGGAAAAGAAATTGCACGTGTTGAATGGATCAGAGAGGGTAGAGTTCCCCTACAAACAATTCGCGCTAAAATTGATCATTGTTCCTATACAATTCGAACTATTTATGGAGTATTAGGTATAAAAATTTGGATATTTGTAGACGAGGAATAATCAACCTTGTCTTCCCATTCTGTCCAGTGATAAAACAAAAAATGACAAACTCTTTCATTCTTTTTTCGTTAAAAATAAAAAAATGAACAATTCTAATTCTATAAGGTTAAATATAAATTCGATTGATCATTTGGTATAATTGCTATGCTTAGTGTGTGACTCGTTAGTTTTTTCTTTATAGTTTCAAGTTGGGATTCAAAAAAAAAAAACAAACTGACCCCTGCTATAAACTTTGTAATTATATAAAATAAACTAATAACCAACTTATTGCTTCGTATTGTCGAGATCCCAAGAAACAGTCACTATATGAATGAGTGGATCTATCATATGGTTGTAGCAACTGAAATTCTTTCAACAAAAAATAGATCTGATTATGGGTTGTAAAGCAAAAAAAAAAATAAATAAAGGGATGTGGATAAATGGAAGGATGATAGAAAGAAAGAACAAAAATATCAATGATATATGATTCCAATATGTATGGTCTATGAATCACGTCATAAAGGGCAGTGTGATAAAGCATCAATACTGATAATCAATACTGATAAGATAATTATAAATATAAGAATTTCAAAATGAAATAATTAAAAATAGAATAAAATAATAAAGAGCCTTCAGGTTAATAAAAACTGAGGAAATTGACTTGGGAACGAATTTTGTTGGAAGCTCCATTGCAAAGTTCGGACCTAACCATTAATGGAGAAGCTATGGGAACGACAGAACCTGTGACTGCATAGGCTTCTATTGAAAACGAATCCTAATAATTCATTGGGTGGGATGGCGGAACGGACCAAGAAAAAATTGATTTATTCTGAGAGGTTATGAATTGAACCTTCGAATGAAACAGGAAAGAGTAAATATTCGCCCGCGAAACCTCTATTTATTGGATTACAATCTTTTGTCGTAATTCGATAGAGGTAAAAAAAAAAATAAGGAAAGGATTCGTCATGTTATAAAAATAAAAAAGAGAAACATTACATTATCTATAAAGATACATAAATGTACACACACGTCTAGCTGTATTGTATATCTTGTATCTACATCTTCCTTCTTATGTAAGAAATTAAATATCAATAAAAGCCATTACTTGGTGTATTATCTATTAATGTGTACCTATTAATGTGTATCTATAATATTATTTTATTGAATTTGAATCCTTTCATTCGCGAGGAGCTGGATGAGAAGAAACTCTCATGTCCGGTTCTGCAGTAGAGATGGAATTAAGAAACAACCATCGACTATAACCCCAAAAGAACCAGATTTCGTAAACAGCATAGAGGAAGAATGAAAGGAATATCTTGTCGAGGCAATCATATTTGTTTCGGCAGATACGCTCTTCAGGCACTTGAACCTGCTTGGATTACAGCTAGACAAATAGAAGCAGGGCGAAGAGCAATGACACGATATGCGCGTCGTGGTGGAAAAATATGGGTACGTATATTTCCCGACAAACCTGTTACAGTAAGACCCGCGGAAACACGTATGGGTTCGGGGAAGGGATCCCCTGAATATTGGGTATCCGTTGTTAAACGGGGTCGAATACTTTATGAAATGGGTGGAGTATCAGAAACTGTAGCTAGAGCAGCTATCTCAATAGCTGCGCGCAAAATGCCTATACGAACTCAATTTCTTATTTCAGGATAGAGATGTAGAACTAAAAAAAAAAGGGGTATTGGGGATGAAAAAACAACCGCAGGTTTATTTATTTCTGGACGGACAATATTTCTTTTTTTTCTTTCATACTTTTGCATTGAAATAACAGATTGAAATAAAAATGATATGATTCAACCTCAGACCCTTTTGAATGTAGCGGATAACAGCGGAGCTCGAAAATTGATGTGTATTCGAATCATAGGAGCTGGTAATCACCGATATGCTCATATTGGTGATGTTATTGTTGCTGTAATCAAAGAAGCAGTTCCCAATATGCCTCTAGAAAGATCAGAAGTAATTAGAGCTGTAATTGTACGTACATGTAAAGAACTCAAACGTGAAAACGGTATGATAATACGATATGACGACAATGCTGCAGTTGTCATTGATCAAGAAGGAAATCCAAAAGGAACTCGAGTTTTTGGTGCGATCGCTCGAGAATTGAGACAGTTAAATTTTACTAAAATAGTTTCATTAGCTCCCGAAGTATTATAAATAGTAGTAGATGAGACTATGATATAGTATAGGGTATCTGAAATAGATCAAATAGATCAAATTAGTAGATTGTGTCTCACGTATATACTTTATAAAAAAAAATAAAAATAAAAAAAAGGAAACATGTTGATTATATCAAAATTAGGAGGAACCTATAATTCTAGTTCGTCATGGGTAGGGACACTATTGCCGATCTAATAACTTCTATAAGAAATGCTGACACGGATAAAAAAGGAAGGGTTCGAATAGCATCTACAAATATCACCGAAAACATTATTAAAATACTTCTACGAGAAGGTTTTATTGAAAACGTTCGGAAACATCAGGAGAGTAACAAATATTTCTTGGTTTCAACTCTGCGACATAGAAAAACCAGAAAAGGAATATATAAAACTAGAACCATTTTAAAGCGTATCAGCCGGCCCGGCTTACGAATTTATTCCAACTATCAACGAATTCCTAAGATTTTAGGTGGAATGGGAATTGTAATTCTTTCTACTTCTCGAGGTATAATAACAGATCGAGAAGCTCGACTAGAAAGAATTGGAGGAGAAATTTTGTGTTATATATGGTAATCTTCCACCTCTGGTATCCGAATTTGATCTCTAACTTCCTATTTGTAAAATAGAGAGGAAAAGTGAGTTATATAACTATTCCTCCATTAGTTGATACTTCAAGGAGGTTACCTGGAATGAAAGAACAAAAATTGATTCATGAGGGTTTAATTACTGAATCACTTCCCAACGGTATGTTCCGGGTCCGTTTAGATAATGAAGATCTAATTCTAGGATATGTTTCAGGGAGGATCCGCCGCAGTTTTATACGGATACTACCGGGAGATAGAGTAAAAATTGAAGTAAGTCGTTATGATTCAACCAGGGGACGTATAATTTATCGACTTCGCAACAAAGATTCGAATGATTAGGTTATTTTTTTAACCATGGGTATACAATTCGAAGTTAAAAAAATAAATTCAAGAGACTTATTCTCTTCCAAGAAGTGGATTCAGAATTAAGGTAAGGAATAAAAAATATGAAAATAAGGGCTTCCGTTCGTAAAATTTGTGAAAAATGTCGACTGATTCGCAGGCGTGGACGAATTATAGTGATTTGTTCCAATCCGAAACATAAACAGAGACAAGGGTAATTCTTCTAAAAAAGAACTTTCAAAAAAAAAAAAAATATATATATGTAAAAATAAGGTAAAGGATCTGTTTTAACATGAAATGGATATCTCCGTATCTTTTCTTTTTGTATATTTCTGACTCATAAATATGAGATGATAAAATATGACAAAAGCTATACCAAGAATTGGTTCACGTAGGAATGGGCGTATTGGTTCACGTAAGAATGGACGTAGAATACCAAAAGGCGTTATTCATGTTCAAGCGAGTTTCAACAATACCATTATAACTGTTACAGATGTACGAGGTCGGGTAGTTTCTTGGGCCTCCGCCGGTACTTCTGGATTCAAAGGCACAAGAAGAGGAACACCTTATGCTGCTCAAGCCACAGCGGTAAATGCTATTCGTACAGTGGTTGATCAGGGTATGCAACGAGCAGAAGTTATGATAAAGGGTCCTGGTCTCGGAAGAGATGCAGCATTACGAGCCATTCGTAGAAGTGGTATATTATTAAGCTTCGTACGTGATGTAACACCTATGCCACATAATGGATGTCGACCTCCTAAAAAAAGACGTGTGTAGAAATAAGAATTAAACCGATTTCAAGAGAAATAAATGATCAAATAATAATACTAGTATAGTATGGTTCGAGAGGAAGTAGCAGGATCCACTCGAACACTACAGTGGAAGTGTGTTGAATCAAGAGTAGACAGTAAGCGTCTTTATTATGGTCGTTTCATTCTGTCACCACTTATGAAAGGTCAAGCTGATACCATCGGTATTGCCATGCGAAGGGCCTTACTTGGAGAAATAGAAGGAACATGTATCACACGTGCAAAATCTAAGAAGGTGCCACATGAATATTCTACGATAGTAGGTATTGAGGAATCAGTACATGAAATCTTACAAAATTTGAAAGAAATTGTATTGAGAAGTAATCTCTATGGAGTTAGAGACGCGTCGATTTGCGTAAGGGGTCCTAGATACGTAACCGCTCAAGATATCATCTTACCACCCTCCGTAGAAATAGTTGACACGACACAACATATAGCTAACCTGACGGAACCAATTGATTTGTGTATTGGATTACAAATCAAGAGAGATCGCGGATATCGTATGGAACCCATAAATGACTCTCAAGATGGAAGTTACCCTATAGATGCTGTATTCATGCCTGTTCGAAATGCGAATCATAGTA